GGAAACACTCATGATATTAGAACTAATGCCTTATAGAGCATCTTATCCAATTTTACAATTAGTTTATTCTGCAGCAGCAAATGCTAGTCATAATATGGGTTTAAATGAAGCTGATTTATTTATTAGTAAAGCTGAAGTCAACAGAGGCGCTATTGTTAAAAAGTTAAGAACTCGGGCTCGAGGACGTAGTTGTCTAATAAAAAAAACCACTTGTCATATAAAGATTGTTTTAAAAGAAAAATAGAAATTTTAGATTCATCTAAAGAAACAGAATTTAGATTCCTATTTTATATTTATAAATTTATAAAAAAATATGAATGGAACAAAGGGTAGAAAAATATGGGACAAAAAATAAATCCACTAGGTTTCAGACTTGGAACAACTCAAAGTCATCATTCTTTTTGGTTCGCACAACCAAAAAATTTTTCCATGGACCTACAAGAAGATGAAAAAATACGGAATTGTATTAAGAACTATGTACAAAAAAATAAGAGAATATCCTCAGGTTTTGAAGGAATTACCCATATAGGGATTCAAAAAAGAATAGATTTTATTCAGGTCATAATCTATATTGGATTTCCCAATTTATTATTAGAAGGACGAATAGGGGGAGTCGAAGAATTACAGATGAATATACAAAAAGAGTTTCGTTCTGTAAATCGGAGACTCAACATTGCTATCACAAGAATTGAAAAGCCTTATGGACAACCTAATATTCTTGCAGAATATATAGCTTTACAATTAAAAAATAGAGTTTCATTTCGAAAGGCAATGAAGAAAGCTATTGAATTAACTGAACAAACGGATACAAAAGGAATTCAAGTACAAATCGCAGGGCGTATCGACGGAAAAGAGATTGCACGTGTCGAATGGATCAGAGAAGGTAGGGTTCCTTTACAAACAATTCGGGCTAAAATTGATCACTGTTCCCATACAATTAGAACTATCTATGGAGTCTTAGGCATAAAAATTTGGGTATTTGTAAACCAAGAATAAGAATAATGGACCTTTACTTATCTCGCCATTCTGCTGAGCAATAGAAAAACAAACAATTATAATTCTATTCTATAAGGTTGAATAAAAATTCGATTTACTCTTTAATTTAGGTTTCGTATAATTGCTATGCTTAGTGTGTGACTCGTTAGTTTTAGTTTTTTATTTAGAGTTGAGATTACAAAAAAAAGATGACCCCACTATAAACTTAGTAACGATCAAAAATAAAAAAACTCAAAACTAATAACCAACTTATTGCTTCGTATTGTCGAGATCCCAAGAAACAGTCATTATATGACTGAATCGATCATATAGTTATAGCAACTGAAATTTTTTTCATAAAAAATAAATCGAATTATAAATTCTGAAAAAAAAAAAGAAGGGATGTGGAAAAATGAAAGGATGATAGAAAGAGAGAATAAAGATCTCAATGATATATGATTCCAATATGTATGGTTTATGAAAAATCACCCCATAAAAAAAGGCAGTGTGATAAAGCATCAACATCAATATACAATAAATATAATAAATATACAAAATCAATATACAAATTCATATTTTTTATATTTTATATTATTTTATATTTAGAATTTTTAAATATTTATAATTTCATAATTTTAAAAATATTTATTATTTTAAATATTAATAAAATTAATTTTAATAAATATAAAAAATATAAAGAAAATAATAAAAATATAAATTATAATATCTATAATATCAAATCAAATATAATAAATAATAAAATATTATACATATAAATACATATAAAATATAAATATAACATAAATATAATAATAAATATAATATAAAAATAATAAAAAATAGAATGAATATATGATCATAATAATCAAGAATCTAAATATAAATAATTACTAAATAATAATAATCTAATAAATATAGAGATTATCTATCTAATAAGATAGATAAATAAATAATAAGATAGAATAAAGATATAAATAATAGAAACATAGATGAATAATTGAATCGAGCTTCGGGTTAAGAAAACTGAGGAGATTGACTCAGAAACAAATAACTGATTTTGTTGGGAGCTCCATTGCAGAGTTCAGGCCTAAGCATTAATGGAGAAGCTATGGGAACGATGGAACCTGTGACTACATAGGATTTGATTGAAAAAGAATCAATCCTAATGATTCATTGGGTAGGATGGCGGAATAAACCAAGAATAACATAGATTTCTTCTGACTAGTCATAAAATGACCCTACAAATAAAAGAGAAAAGAGTCAATATTCGCCCGCGTAACCTTTTGTTTTATATTTTTTCTTTTTATATATTTTTTTTTATTTCAATTTATATTTCATTTATTTTTCATTTATTGTATGACTTTTTGGGATGATTCAATATGAGGTAAAGTTAAATACTTTATAAAATTTTTTAAAAGTCAAAGAAATAAGCATTATCCATAAACAAACACGTCTAGTGATTCGCGAGGAGCTGGATGAGAAGAAACTCTCATGTCCGGTTCTGCAGTAGAGATGGAATTCAGAAACAACCATCAACTATGACCCAAAAAGAACCAGATTTCGTAAACAACATAGAGGTAGAATGAAGGGAATATCTTGCCGAGGCAATCATATTTGTTTCGGAAGATATGCTCTTCAGGCACTTGAACCTGCTTGGATCACAGCTAGACAAATAGAAGCAGGGCGAAGATCAATGACACGATATGCACGTCGTGGTGGAAAGGTATGGGTACGTATTTTTCCCGACAAACCTGTTACAGTAAGACCTATGGAAACACGTATGGGTTCGGGGAAGGGATCCCCCGAATATTGGGTATCCGTTGTTAAACCGGGCCGAATACTTTATGAAATAAGTGGAGTATCAGAAACTGTAGCCAAAGCAGCTATGAAAATAACTGCATGCAAAATGCCTATACGAACTCAATTTGTTATTTCAGGATCAGGATAGGTAAACAAAAGTAAGTAAAGGTGTATTGAGAATGAAAAAACAAACGCGGATTTCTTTATCTCTGGACAGACAATATTTCTTTTTTCCCTTGTCCCTTGCATTGAAATAAGAGATAAAAAAAAAAAAAAAAAAAAAAAATGATATGATTCAACCTCAGACCCTTTTAAATGTAGCGGATAACAGCGGAGCTCGAGAGTTGATGTGTATTCGAATCATAGGAACTGGTAATCAACGATATGCTCATATTGGCGATGTTATTGTTGCTGTAATCAAAGAAGCAGTGCCCAACATGCCTCTAGAAAGATCAGAAGTTATTAGAGCTGTGATTGTACGCACGTGTAAAGAACTCAAACGTGACAATGGCATGATAATACGATATGATGACAATGCAGTGGTTATCATTGATAAAGAAGGAAATCCAAAAGGAACTAGAATTTTTGGTGCGATTGCTCGGGAATTGAGACAGTTGAATTTCACTAAAATAGTTTCATTAGCACCCGAAGTCTTATAAATCAGACTAGTAGGTTAAAATAGGACATATTTTATTTTATATTTCTATTCTCTTTCTCTTTTATATTTCTATTCTCTTTCTCTATATTATATACTCTATATTTATATTTCTATTCTCTTTCTCTTTTATATTTCTATTCTCTTTCTCTATATTATATACTCTATATTATATATTATTATAATTATTATATTAATTATTTAATTATTATTTAATATTTAATATTTTAATATTTAATTATTATTATTCGACTATTTATATTTTTTATTTTTATATATTAAATTATACTATTTTATAGTATATTCATTCCTATTTTTATTTCTAGTTACTAGTTCTAGTTACTAGTTATATCATATTTATATCATAGTATATATATCATAGTATAGATATAGAATAGAATATATAATTCTAGAATTTAAATTATATTTTCCATGAATTCGAATATCTGAAATAGATCCAATTAATAGATCGTGTCTCATGCATATACTTTTAATTAAAAGAAATTATAATTTAATAATAAAAAAAATTCAATAAAAAAGAAAAAAATTAAACTAAAACAAAAAAAGCATGTTGATTATATCAAAAATGAGGAGGCACCAATAACTATAATTCGTCATGGGTAGGGACATTATTGCCGATATAATAACTTCTATAAGAAATGCTGACATGGATAAAAAGGGAAGGGTTCAAATAGCATCTACTAATATCACTAAAAATATTGTTAAAATACTTTTACGAGAAGGTTTTATTGAAAACGTTCGAAAACATCAAGAAAGTAAAAAAAAATTCTTTGTTTTAACCTTACGACATAGAAAGACTAGGAAAGGGAATAAAATTATTTTAAAGCGTATCAGCCGACCCGGTCTACGAATTTATTCCAACTATCAACGAATTCCTAAGATTTTAGGCGGAATGGGGATTATAATTCTTTCCACTGCTCGAGGTATAATGACAGATCGAGAAGCTCGACTAGCAAAAATTGGAGGAGAAATTTTGTGTTATATATGGTGATTCTCCTGCGGTAACTTAATACTCTCTCGAATTTACTATTTATCTATTTGTAAAATAGAGAGGAGAAGTGAATTATAGAATTATAGAACTCTTCCTCTAGTAGTTGATACTTAAAGGGGGTTATCTGAAATGAAAGAACAAAAATTGATTCATGAGGGTTTAATTACTGAGTCACTTTCCAACGGTATGTTTCGAGTTCGATTAGATAATCAAGATCTAATTCTAGGTTATATTTCAGGGAGAATCCGACGCAGTTTTATACGTATACTACCCGGAGATAGAGTAAAAATAGAAATGAGTCGTTATGATTCAACCAGGGGACGCATAATTTATAGACTTCGAAAAAAAGATTCGAACGATTAGATCATTCTTTTAAACATCCCTCTCGTAGGGGTATAATTCGAAAAAAACTAATTTTTGTTTCCAAAAAAATAGATTAAGAATGAAGGTAAGGAATAAAAAATATGAAAATAAGGGCTTCTGTTCGTAAAATTTGTGAAAAATGTCGACTGATCCGTAGGCGCGGGCGAATTATAGTAATTTGTTCCAATCCGAGACATAAACAGAGACAGGGATAATTCTTCTCAAGTTCTAAATAAAGAACTTTCTAAAAAGAAAAAAAACCCATGTACATGTAAAAAGAAAGAAAAAAGAATCAGTTTTCATATAAAATGGATATTCCGCGTATCTTTCTGTATATTTCTGATTCTTCCTTATTTTTTTTTATTCTTATGAATATGAGATAATAAAATATGACAAAACCTATAGCAAAAATTGGTTTACGTAAGAATGCACGTATTGGTTCACATAAGAATGAACGTCGAATACCGAAAGGAGTTATTCATGTTCAAGCGAGTTTCAACAATACTATTGTAACTGTTACAGACGTACGAGGTCGGGTAGTTTCTTGGGCTTCCGCGGGGACTTCTGGATTCAGAGGCACAAGAAAAGGAACACCTTATGCTGCTCAAGCAGCAGCACTCAACGCTATTCGTACAGTAGTGGATCAGGGTATGCAACGAGCAGAAGTTATGATAAAGGGTCCAGGTCTCGGAAGAGATGCGGCATTACGAGCCATTCGTAGAAGCGGAATACTATTAAGTTTCGTACGTGATGTAACACCCATGCCACATAATGGATGTCGCCCCCCTAAAAAAAGACGTGTGTAGAAATAAGAATTCAAGAGATTCCAAGAAAAATAAATGAGTCAATGATCCGATCCAATAATCATAAAGAAAATAAAAATAATAGTATGGTTCTAGAAGAAGTAGCAGGATCCACTCGAACACTACAGTGGAAATGTGTTGAATCAAGAGTAGACAGCAAGCGCCTTTATTATGGTCGTTTCGTTCTGTCCCCGCTTATGAAAGGTCAAGCCGATACCGTAGGTATTGCCATGCGAAGGGCTTTACTTGGCGAAATAGAAGGAACATTTATCACACGTGCAACATCTGAGAATGTGCTGCACGAATATTCTACGATAGTAGGTATTGAAGAATCAGTACATGATATTTTAATAAATTTGAAAGAAATTGTATTGAAAAGTAATCTCTATGGAGTTAGGGACGCATCCATTTGCGTCAGAGGTCCAAAATACATAACCGCTCAAGATATCATCTCACCACCTTCTGTAGAAATAGTTGACACGACACAGCATATAGCTAACCTGACAGAACCAATTGATTTGTGTATTGAATTACAAATCAAGAGAGATCGCGGATATCATATGAAATCTACAAACGAATCTCACGATGGAAGTTATCCTATAGATACTGTATCCATGCCTGTTCTAAATGCGAATCATAGTATTCATTCTTACGGGAATGGGAATGAAAAACAAGAAATACTCTTTCTAGAAGTATGGACGAATGGAAGTTTAACTCCTAAAGAAGCACTTTATGAAGCTTCTCGTAATTTGATTGATTTATTGATTCCCTTTCTATATGCAGAAAAAAAGGACATGAATTTCGAGGAAAATGAAAACAGATCGAATCTACCCCCTTTTTCATTTCAAGACAAATTCACTGATTTAAAGAAAAACAAAAAAAGAATTCCATTAACATGTATTTTTATTGACCAATCAGAATTGCCTTCCAGGGCCTATAATTGTCTCAAAAGGTCCAATATACATACATTATTGGACCTCTTGAGTCATAGTCAAGAGGATCTTATGAAAATGGACTATTTTCGCATAGAAGATGTAAAACAGATATTGGGCACTCTACAGAAGCATTTTTCAATCAATTTACCTAAGAAAAAGTATTAATTTTAAATACGTTGGAATTATAAAATTTTTTAGTTTTTCTAAAGAAAAAAGAATAGAATGAGTTTTGAATCTACGGCACGATCCATATATTTGCGGATATAGATCATAAATAAGATTCTAAAATTGATTGATGTATCTAGGGAAGATCCAGAACGGGATCTTCCTTAGATACCTATGTCCTGGCATTTCACGGTTTAATCAATTTTAAAAAGACCTAAAGTTAGGGATTTCTCAATAGGCAATGTTGCTCCAATACCTAACCAAAGAGCTACTGCAGTACCGATCAAAAAGACTGTTGTAGCTACTGGACGACGAAATGGATTTTGGAATTTATTGACATTCTCCAAAAAAGGTACTGTCAATAATCCTATTGGTACTGAAACCATTAAAAGAACACCCAATAACTTATTTGGTACTGTACGAAGTATTTGAAATACGGGAAAGAAGTACCATTCGGGTAATATTTCCAACGGAGTTGCAAATGGATCTGCCGGTTCACCAATCATTGACGGCTCTAGAACTGCTAAGCCTACATTACATGCAATAGTGCCCAGAATTACTACTGGAAAAATATATAAAAGATCATTGGGCCATGCGGGTTCTCCATAATAATTATGCCCCATACCCTTAGCCAATTTAGCTCTTAATACAGGATCGTTCAAATCAGGTTTCTTTGTTATTTGGATAGGTGAATTCTTAAGGATCCATCCCCCAAAAGAACCGGACATGATAATTTTTTATCATCCGGCTCGAGCACAAGAATCAAAAGAATGACAGAAATAGATCCATAGAACATAAATGGGTACATAGAGAATCTATATTTCATATCATAGATATCTACATATACAATGTAGAATGACTCTATGTAAGAAAAGATTTATGAAATTCCATTTCCCCGGGTTGCAACGATTCATTGCTCATTGCAAAGAATTCAGTTCTGGCAAAGAAATGCTCCATATCCAAGCAGGCTTACAAATTCGATAATGATCAAGTGCTTTTTGGATTATCTCATGTCTTTTGTTTGCTATTTATCCCCAAAAAATCTCGATTTTATTACATACAACAATACAAAGTTTTTACTTATTATTAATAAAGTCTAATCTCTGTTCTTCTTTAGATCCCTTATTTCACTCCGATAGTATTATAGATCAGGGTCGATGCAAAGGAAATGAATGCATCTACATACTATAATTAGATTACTATCAAATATCAAATCAAATTAATCAAATAAATACTATCTATCTAATCTAATATCTAATTACTAATAAATTAATAAATTATAATTTTATAATTAGAATAAAAAAAATCAAACAAAGTGGAATAGATAGAACATTGGATCATGCCACATCACTTATTCTAGGGATCTTACGGAGCCTGTTCATGCATAACATGATTAGGGTATAATCATAGAAAAGATTCTACTCAAGCTAACCGGCCTATCCTATGCTACATAAGGGGATTGACCTGATGGTTGGATGCAGAGACACATTGGGTTGTGAATTCCAACGTGGCGGAAAAAATCATATATCCGCATGGAACAATCAATAGTTCAAGTCACACACTCCCATAATCCATCCTCTTTTAGTAAAATATACTTCAACTATTCGTAACAATACAATACTTCAGAGTTGAAGAGAAGTATCCAAATAACATGCCTTAATTTTTCAATAATACATATTTGTTTTGTAGCAATTAAATATTTTTGTTCCTCCCCTATATGATAAATTACAAATATATATGATCTGCCTTTTCTATAAAGGACCTGAAATGCCTTGCTTACGTATCATTGGGAAGTGCATTAACATAAATACGGCAGTAAGAAGAGGTAATACAAAAGTATGTAAACTATAAAAACGAGTCAAAGTGGATTGGCCCACACTAGCGCTTCCACGTAATAATTCTACCAGGGACGATCCTATTATAGGAATAGCTTCAGGCACGCCTGTTACGATTTTTACTGCCCAATAGCCAATTTGGTCCCGAGGTAAGGAATAACCAGTTACGCCAAAAGATGCGGTCAATACAGCCAGAACCACCCCCGTAACCCAAGTTAATTCGCGGGGTTTTTTAAACCCACCCGTAAGATACACACGAAATACGTGCAAGATCATCATTAGAACCATCATACTTGCTGACCATCGATGAACTGATCGAATTAACCAACCAAAATTGGCCTCAGTCATTATGTATTGAACAGAGGAAAAAGCCTCTGTAACAGTTGGACGATAGTAAAAAGTCATAGCAAAACCCGTAGCCACTTGTACTAAAAAACAAGTAAGCGTAATCCCGCCTAGACAATAAAATATGTTGACATGAGGAGGAACATATTTACTAGTTATATCATCTGCAATCGCTTGAATCTCGAGACGTTCTTCGAACCAATCATATACTTTATTGAGATAGGTAACCCAAGAAGGACTCCCCCTCTGAGAGCCACATATGAGAATTTCATCTCGTACGGCTCAAGCCGAAACACACAAATACTGGTTTCAATGGATATGGAATAGATAGTTCAAAACTTCTTGGGTCTTAGCCACGTCACTCTATTTGACCCAAAGATACGAAGTAAGAATAAGAAAAATCCGGAATCTCTTCTTTGTGATGATAATGCCAAGAAATACAATCTCAAGTTGGCTCCTCCATCTTTCTTTATGTTAATTATAACAGGCCTCTTGAATCTTCTCTTACCTATCTTTTTTTTTTTTACTTTATTTGATATTATTTGATAAGAATTCTCTTGTTGAGACCCTATGAATCAATTGAAACCTCAGATTCATACTAGAACCACGATGATTTAAGAAAGCAAAAGCTAAACTAAAAGTTTCTCTGAGTAAAAACCATTTGATCATCACTTATTCAATGAATGTAATGACTCAATAAAATCTATATCTATAGCTATAGAAAGAGTTTTCTTTTGGTCAAAACTGAAAGGAAAAATTTGTTTGATTTCGAAAAGGCCTATTTCCATCCGCTTGCGAGGTCTGAAGAATAGGTATGAATCATAGTTCAAATATTTCTTCAAATATTTCTTTTATTGATCTATTCTATATAGTCCGTGCTCCAGAAACTATAATAAATATCTGACGAAGTAGAATCATCTTGATAGAGATGACAGGTACATTCTCTGTATTATCAATAGGATCAATTATAACAAGTCACACGCTCATATTCCGGAAATGAAATATTGAAACAAATAAATTTCACGATCGAACTACCAGAATAGTCTATAAATACAAGTCTTAAGCAATCTTAAGTTGAAGTATTAAGTAAGTTTAAGTAAAATAATCCTTTT